AAAAATGCCATTGCCAAAAAGTGACAAGGTAAAATTTCCATTTCTTCATGAAAAGAAATGTCCCTTTTGAAGCCAGAATGGATTTTTTTTGATACCTAATATAATGCACGAAAGGTTCCTTGACCAACCGCAGGTTTGCCCGAAAATCCTTAATCTTAACAAAGACGTTCACAAGACGTTCTATTTTTATATAGAAATAGATTCGTTCAAGAAAAACTCCAGAAGATGTTGATCGTAAATGAAAAGATTGGTTACGTAGAAAGACGAAAATGGATTCATATTCACATACATGAGAATTATATAAGAATAAGAATAATCTTTTATTTTTTTTTGAAAAAGGGGAACTGGCTTTCTTTGGAATAAGAAGACTATTCCAATTACAATATTCGTTGAGAAAGACTCGTAATAAATGCAAGGAGGAAGCATCTTTTACCCAATAGCGAAGGATTTGAACCAAGATTTCCACATGAACAGGGTGCGGTATTACCATATCTAACACAAAATTAAAATGTGAAAAAGTATCCTCGAAAAAGGGAAATATTGAATGAATTGATCGTAAATTCTGAGATTTTCCTATCTTGTTCGTTTCCCCTTCTAGACAAGATAGGAATTGTAAAGAAAATGGAATTTCGACAATAAAAACAAACCCCTCTGATATGATTTGAGAATACAAATTCTTGTTGCGCGCCCCAAATGGATTTTGGTTAGAATCATTCGGAGAAATCAGAAAATGATTCTGTTGATACAGTCGAGTAATTAACCGTTTCACAATCAGTAAACTGGATTTATTGTCATAACCCAGATTTTCCGACAAAATCAATTTACTCAAAGCACGATTATGAGCAAATGCATAAATATACTCCTGAAAGATAAGTGGATATAGGAAGTCATGTTGTTGAGATCTCTTCAGCTGTAAATATCTTTGGATTTCCTCCATTTGAAATTCGATTTGAATTAAAGGTAGAAGATTGGGGGGGTTATCAAATGATACATAGTGCGATACAGTCAAAACAAGGTATTCTGTAAAAATCGATACCTCGGGGACAGATAAACTTATCAACAGATTCTCTACCCTCTCCTTTTTCCATCCATTTCATTTAATTCGTCTATGTTTATGTTATAGAATAACAAGATGGTTAGAAATCTTTTATTTTTTAAACCGAATCGCTCTTTTGATTTCGGAAAAAACTTTCTTTATCAATATACTGCTTCTTTTACACACGCATCTTCAGTCCATAATGGAGAATGTCAATAGTTAGGATTCATTAAAAAAAATAGAATCCACTCGTGGAGTGATAAGTGCTTCCCGTATCAGGCACCAATTTATTTTTAACGTCTAGTTAGATCGGGAAATTATTCAAATTAAGAACAGAAGCCGGTTGCTTTTTCTTTCTGATAATTAATTGAAGCCACAGGGCTCCTATCCATTTATTCATTCGACCCAACTTTCTTTTGTTCCGTTCCAAGAATTCGAAAAAGGTTTTATACCAATCCGATAAGAATGAAATATCTTCAGAACTCTCCATTGATACGACATGCTATTTTTTCCATTTATTCCCTTTCAGGATCAGTCGCGGTCTTCCAAAGTTTACCAAGGTTACGGACGAATTCGTCACTTCATCCAAATGTGTAAAAGATTCTAGCCGCACTTAAAAGCCGAGTACTCTACCGTTGAGTTAGCAACCCGCAAAAAACATAGATTAAACAAAACTTCAACAAAGAGTGTATAGATACAATCAAATTAAATTAAATTGATTTTAAACAAAGAGAAAAGATATTATACAAGCTAATCAAACCTTTGAGTTAACAAATCTAAAAAAAAACAGATTTGATAATGGATTCAAAACATAAAAATGAAGTGATTAGATGAAAATACAATTAGATGAAAATACAAGAAATTGTCAGATAAAATAAAAGAAAAAAAAAGATACAGAATTGTCAAAATGGATAGAGCATCTCTTAAGTTATCTAGCTTTCTTTCAATCAAAAAGACCTCTTGTATCAAAGAAAGCATCATTTGAATAAGATAAAGTAACAAAACTATGGGACAAAAATAAATAGACCCGGATCGCTTATCACGATGAATTATATTTGGTCAATACACTGTTGTCAATATAAATGTTGAGAAAAGAATACATTGGAAAAGAGAAATTGCATGAAATAAAATCCTTTTTGAAATCCTTTGAATTTCAATTTAACAATGGAATACAATAATATTCAAAATTGTCTTGGATTGACACTACATATCTAATCTACATAGATAGATAGAAAAAGTATAAATCGAAGAATAAAAAAGGAAGAATTCAAAAAAAAATATCGGATTTTTGAGTCCCTAATGCTAATGTATTTCATCAATCTAAGTGGAATAAGCAAAGTGGATTCCTTGTTGTTGCTTAGTCGAGTTCCAATGAAAACCACACAATTAAAGGAAATGCAAAAATTTGATATTTAGAAGATCAATAAATTTGGTCATTCTAGACCATCTAGACCATAAGATTCGACAGAAACTATGATAAATAGTTATGAATACCGAAGAAAAAAAGAAAAAGGGGGGCAAGTAGAAAAAAATTAGACAAAGTTATATACAAGTTGCTACCCCCCTGGTATTTCTTTAATTGAATTTCATTTGATTAGGCGGAAGTTCCTTAAAAACTTCGGCTTTCTTTAAAAGATTCTGAACAGTTCCCGTGGGTTGAGCACCCTTTTCAAGGAAATATAGAATAAGAGGAACATTTAAAAAAGTTTGATTCTTCATTGGATCATAAAAGCCCACCCTTCTAAGATCTTTTCCTTCTCTTCGGGATCGAACATCAATTGCAACGATTCGATAGATGGCTCATTGGGATAGATGTAGATGAACAATACCCCCCCTAGAACCGTATAGGAAGTTTTCTCCTCGTACAGCTCGCGAAAAAATGATTTGATTCGAAGTTTTGTCTATATATGCAATTCTAATAAATTAAATGACAAATGGGCCCATAAAATAAATTAGACTATGATTTCAGTCTTTTTTTCTTCCTGAAAATGAAAAATAAATCATTCGTACTCATAACTCAAGTTGGATAACTCTCAAATAGTTCAAAGGAAAAATCTTTAGTCAATTTCATTTATTGAGTCGTCTTTACTCCCTTTTGTTTGTCTCGTTTAAACCATTTCAAATTCTATTTGGATTCTTTAGTCCGATCTAGTTATTGAGACGATTGAGACAATTAAAAGGGTGTTTTCTTGTTCTTAGATCCTTTCCTTATTTTTAATCATTGGGTTTAGACATCACTTCGGTGTTTCTTAATTCTTTCAAAATAAAATGGCAGCAACATACCCCCTTTTGATTTCTTTCGATCAAAAAATCCTATGGACAGTCGATTCCCGCGTGATACACTTTGAATCGAAAAATTTGAATCAATTTCAACAAGTTTTGCTTTTGAATTGGAAACTTGCTCGAATTGGATCCTTTCGATTCCTATATATGTTCGATATATTTACGAAGTTGTTCCTCCAATTGATTGGCATTAACCCTAGATCCTTGCCCCCGAGAAATGAATTAATACTTTCTATTCGAGCTCCAGCGTGCACTATTTACAACCCAACAAAAAAACGAAGGGTTCGGGTGTAACAGAACAAACAATGTCGAGCCAAGAGCACCCTTATTCCTAGACAAATCAAAAATGGTGGATGTAAAAATCCACAACGGATCGTGTCCTTCAAGTCGCACGTTGCTTTCTACCACATCGTTTCAAACGAAGTTTTACCATAACATTCCTCTAATTTGGAACCGGTATGAAATTGATTCAATTATGGAATCATGAATAGTCACTGGTTCAGCTGTCCATAGAGATCGTAATCTAGACTTTTCTTCTATATATGAATATATGATATGATATGAATATATGATATGTGGAACGATTTTTCTGAAAAAGTCTTAGCAAGACAGCATTTTTAACATACATAAATAATATATAGATCCGAGAAAAAAATAGAAATAGAGAAACGAATAACTTTTTGAATTGACTCATCACTGATTGAATTTCAAATATCAATTTGAAATAGATCAAAGAAAAGAAGAAAGAAATCTATTTTTTTCATGAGATGTATAAAAAAAAATGATGTAAGTTACGATTTGAATCTTTATTCTTTTCATCTGATTACGAAAATAAAAATCGAAAAAAAATAGGGAAGGTTCTTCGTATCTATCAGATAGACTGAACAATTGTCACTGTTATAGATATTCTAGATTATCGAATATCTATAATTTCAGTTTAAATAATTTAAGGATTACAAATCTTTTTCACAAAAAACCAAAAATTTTCTTGTCATTGAAATAGAATGATACGTACCATAGAAGATAAACATTTCTTCATTTTATATGATTATATTATACGATTGATATGTATTTGGTTTAAATGGGGTTGAGTAATATCGACTCTTGTGAGAAAGTGAATACAAAGGGATAGGATAAATCACCCCTGCCTCAATCCTTAAATCGATTTCCCATTTTTCATTCGAGTCAAACACGAAATACCTAAATCAAATTAGATTCAAAGAAAAAACATCAGCTCCATAACATATTTCTATATAATATGGAACTTGATCGTTTATTAATGAAATTCGAACAGACACAGATATTCAAATTAATATGGATTAACTCCTACCCACTTACCCACTCCCCTATTTCTTTATGGAGCATAAAAAATGGACTTCACTGGGACGGAAGGATTCGAACCTCCGAATAGCGGGACCAAAACCCGTTGCCTTACCACTTGGCCACGCCCCATTTCGATTTCTAATCGACACTAAGAAACAATAATCTTGGTATTGCTTGTTTGTCAACTCCAGTCCAAATATCTATAGATCTATAGAATCGATTGGTACTAGGATTTTGATACATATAGATATAGAATTCAACTTAATTTATTGATCATTACATAGAATTCAATTAAGATATTGTATGAAAGTATGATTTCTTCTATCCTCCTTTGAGAATTGGAGGATTTTTGGTTGGGTGGATTCAAAGAAAAAGAAGGGTTTTTGTCTACCTTACTTACTTTCTTTTTCCTTATATCAAAAACGCAATCAAAATGCAATTATCTCCAAGAACAAAATGTCTGTTATGCTTAATATCGTTAGTTTGATCTGTATTTGTATTAATTCTCCCTTTTATTCGAGTAGTTTTTTCTTCGGCAAATTGCCCGAAGCCTATGCTTTTTTGAATCCAATCGTGGATGTTATGCCAGTCATACCTGTGCTTTTTTTTCTCTTAGCTTTTGTTTGGCAAGCTGCTGTAAGTTTTCGATGAGATCCTGAATAATAATATCCTAGAAAATATATGATTTCCTCGATAAAAAAAATTCTAACAATTGAAAAAATAAGATAAGTTTTAGAGTATGAACCCTCGATTCACACGCTGAAATTCGTGTATAGTCGACAAAACCCAGGCTTACCCCCATTTCCTCATTTTTGACCCCCTTTCCAGTGAAAGACCCTAACCCTATTAGGGTCTCCCACAATATAATATATAATTTGGATATAAACCAAAATTTGGGTTAATGAAAAACAAATGAATTTGTGACAATGCATTTCTAGAAAAACCTCATTTCTTTAGGATATGTGGTAGAAAAATAGAAGATCTATTCTCTTTTTTTTTCAAAAAAACCATCTTGGAGATTGTGTAATGCTTACTCTGAAACTCTTCGTTTATACCGTAGTGATATTTTTTGTGTCTCTCTTTATCTTTGGATTCCTATCTAATGATCCAGGGCGAAATCCTGGACGTGAAGAATAAAATACAGGGAGTTTTCCTTGGTTTTGGTTAATTTTCAAATTTTCTTAGGATTTTATCTATTCTACACGTTTCACTAAGATTTAAAAAATTTGAAAAAAAAACCAAATCAATTCATCAACGGAAACGGAAAGAGAGGGATTCGAACCCTCGGTACGAATAACTCGTACAACGGATTAGCAATCCGACGCTTTAGTCCACTCAGCCATCTCTCCCAATTGAAAAAGATAATTACTACATTACACATAATGTAAGGAATCTTTCTTCTTTCTCTATTCTATTATATATATAGAGATCCACAAATCGGGAATTTCCTTTATCTAAAAGATGGGCTCGACCGCGCGAACAATCGAACTAAAAAAAAAAATAAGCAAGACCCGTTTGTGTTGATTTTGTTCGAAAGGCCCTTCTTATTCTCATGGCCCGGCCCGGTCAGCACCTAGCCGGGCTCTTTTTTTTTGTTCCAACGAATTATAGATAAATAATGATTTATCTGATATCTGATTTGAAAACAAAAAGACTTTTTTTATTATATTATTATATTCAATTGAATATTTTATATTCAAGCAACAAAAAAAAGAACAAAGACTATTTACATTCTTTTTCTTGTTATATTTTACCGAACTCAAAAAGAAACTATCGATTCTTCCACAATGCATTTTTCTGTTATGATTTGAGTGTTTTTTTTATCCGTATCGATCTTCTTCAGCAAAAGGGAAAACTTTCGTTTTAGTTATTTAATTTAAATTAAGCCTCTTTCCCAAATCTCATTAAATTAGGATCTCCCCACAAAAAACAAAAAAGTGCAACGTTCTCATTTTGATGATTCTTTGATGATCCTATCTTGATCATGCTCAATGATCTTGTTCGACAAAAGGTCCATTTGTATACAATAATCATATTGTAGCGGGTATAGTTTAGTGGTAAAAGTGTGATTCGTTCTATTAACCGTTAATAGTTAAAGGGTCTTTCGATTTTATTCATATTCCGACCAAAAACTTTATTTCTTAAAAAGATTGAATCCTTTACCTCTCAATGAGAAATTCGAGAAAAAAAATACGAATTCTCGTGATTTGTATCCACGAGTCACTTATAAATTGAAAAGTTGGATTATGAAATTGCGAAACATAATTTTTGAATTGGACCAAAACTTCCAATTGAATAAGTATGAGTAAAGGATCCATGGCAGAAGATAGAAAGTCAATTTCGAATCGTAACTAAATCTTCCATTTTATTTCTAAAGAAATAAATTGTAGCAAAATAGCTATTCAACGATGACTTTGGTTTACTAGAGACATCGACATATTGTTTTAGCTCGGTGGAAACAAAATCCTTTTCCTTAGGATCCTCTCAAATAGAAATAGAGAACGAAGTAACTAGAAAGATTGTTAGAATCACCTTCTTCTAGAAGGATCATCTAGAAAGCGATTCATTTTGTTTGTTTGTATTCAAACAAAAAGCTGACGTAGGTGTTATGGGTATCATTTTGTACATTTTGTTCACATCTTAGATCTATGAATTTACTCATATTCCATAAAGGAGCCGAATGAAACCAAAGTTTCATGTTCGGTTTTGAATTAGAGACGTTGAAAGCACTGAATTGAACGTCGACTATAACCCCTAGCCTTCCAAGCTAACGATGCGGGTTCGATTCCCGCTACCCGCTTATTTCCTTTTTTCGAAATATTCTATTAGAATTCTATTCTAGAATATAGAAAATCTAT